CCCTTTCATTGGACATGCATATTTTTGATTTTCCAACGGATTTCCATGTTTCATTAATGGAAATTTTTTGATGGAGTGAGTCTGAGTATGAGTAATAGGCTCTGGTTGTTCGCCGTTCCAGAATTCTTGTTTAGGCAGTTCAGACCATCCATACAGACATCGTGTTTTGATCTAAGATTTCAATTCTTTCATGTTTCCGCAGTAGCAGTTCCATGTAGCTAAGGCCAAAAATATGGAAGAAACAAGTAGTTCCACGACTCTACCACCCGGTCAATTCTGTTCCACTTAATCCCCCTTTCATGGCCACATATCTTTCCGGCTAAGGAATGGGAAATCTTTCTCCTGTTAAATGAATCAAATGGTTCATCTCATCCGGGAAAAGCCATCTCTTTCTCAACAATGTCTTTGTCATTTGATCCAATAGCGTTCCGTTAGATAGGAACAGATTTGATAAATACTGATAACTCTCGGATAGAATATTCGAACGGAAAGACCCATTAGATAATGAACTATTGGTTCTAAGCCATCTCTGATATCTCTGGCGATGAATCAACCATTCGAAGTTATTTTCTTGCGTATTCTTGATGAACCAGCTTTGAGACAGCGATGTAGAAGGACTTGTTAGGGAAGTAAGAAGCTCCTTTGACATCTCTTGATCTGCAAAGAATTCTCGACGTGAAAACACAGGCGCATCGAAAAAGAATGGATTCGCAGGGTCCCAAAGAAATTGGCTTATTTGAAATTGAAAAAAGACTTGTTCTTTGTAAAATCGATCTCGTGTCTGGGACTGCATGCTTCCACTCTGCAAGAACTCCGAATCATTCTCTTGATGAGAACTGATCCGCGTGCCCCAAAATGACCGGGACCAATAGGGAAATCCCAATTCATTGGGCCTTTCGATCCAACCAAATAGATCGGGGTACCATATTCTAGGAGACCAAACTATGTCATTGAAGAAATCCTCCTCTATCTGTTGCTGGTCGAGGTCTCCAAATGCAACCCCTTCTTCCAATTCAAACTCCGATTCGTCTTTTTCATAGAGAAATTTCTGATCAAGGCTAGAACAAAATCCATTTTGCATCATATCTAAGGGATTCCTTCGTTCGGACCGAAGAAGCAATGTCACTCGATCATTATCAAACTGACTGCCATCTTTTTCTGTCCGAGAGGATCCCACCAGAGTCCCTTCTCCTTCGAATACTTCTAATAGGCCACGAACTAGAGCAGAATCAGTCTCAACCAAATAAGAAGTGATCCCTTTTTTTTCAGCGGGTCCGGGTAGAGACCAAAGATCATGAGCGACCGAGCCGGCAGAACAACTCAAAAGATAAAGAAGTATCGTTAATCTCTTCATGCTCGTTGCAAGCTCGAAGTACCAGTTGTACAAATAAGAACCCCCTTCCTTAGGGAATCTCTTCTTCATATAGATAGATATAGGATCTATGGGGCCATTACTTAGAAGTACATTTTGTGCAACAGCCCTTCCTATCTGATAGAAAAGGATCCCATGATCCGGAACCGGTCTTACCTTGGCTCGCAAATTCCAAGTTTGTCTATGAAGAGCGGATCGAATTGTATGAGTGTCTATAATGGATTTCTTCTGTGCAATACTAATGGATAGGGCCTCATTAGTAAGGGCTACAAGATCTCGTACACTGGAACCCATGGTTATGGACCCGAATCCATTAGGATGGGACATTTTCTTTTCCAAGTGAAATCCCCTAGTATATGAAAGAGTGAAAAAGTGCTTTCGTTGTTGTGGAATAAGAAGCCTTCGTAGCTTAAGGCATGTATTTAATTTATTCGGAGCTATTAGAGCGGGATCCACTTTTTTGGGAATATGAGTCGAAGCAATAACAAGGATATTGCTAGTGGAGCATCTTTCACAATCCCTGGAGAGAGAGTTCACTAATAGACCGAGGGATAAGTCATTCGACGCACGCACAGACAGATCATGAATGTTTGGAATCCAGAGTATGCAAGGGGACATTGCTTTTGCGAATTCGAAGGTAAGGGGGATACTAAATCGGTCTAGTTCTAGTAGTAGTCTATCCCTATCCGTAGTTAGCTCATTTAGCAGCTCTATATCATCGATATCAAGGTCATCATCGCTATCGCTATCGCTATCGTCACTCTCATCAATATCAATATCGTCACTCTCATCAATAGCGTAACTATCATCACTATCACTATAATCACTATAATAATCACTATAAAGATCGGCAGCGTCACTATCATAAGGATCGATCTCATAAGAAATGTCATCCAGGAACTTGTTCGGAACTACCGTAATGAAAGGAACATAGGAGTTTGTCGCGAGGGATTTGACCAAATAGGATCGTCCAGTTCCTATCGAACCTATCACTAAAATACCCCTAGAGGGGGATAGGGCTAAGCGGAGCGAAAAGGGTTTTCCATGAGATGGGCAATGAAAACGAGTAGCCCCACACGAGGTTTGTGAATAAGTGATTGTCTGAAAATGAGCAAGGAATATCCGTCTTTCTGCTAAACAGGATCGATTGAACTCATAATTCATTAGATCCTTTTGATGAATGTCAACTACGTATCGTAAGTAAATTGATCCCAGTTGTTCAACCATTTGATAACTAGAGTCATTCTTTGATAAACCATCACTATGAGTTAGACTCAATAGCATTTGATCCATCCTTTTTTCTGTCGTTAAGGTGGAGAACTGAACCAAGAATTCTCTTTCTTCATCCTCAATCAAATCACTGTTCGCGACCCAGGATTCTATTTGATCATCAATCCACTCAACGTTCACGTTTTTTCTTATCAATGAATAGATCTCTTTACTTGTACGACTTAGATGTCTCGTATTTCTCGAAAAAGTGATTCGATTGATGGGATTTGGTATGATCCTTAGGAAATCCAGGATACCGATGAGATTGCTATTCCAAAATTTCTTCTTAGAACCTATGGATTTGAACCCATAAGCGGAACCGCCACCCAATCGCATGTTAAAAGCAGAACCCCATATTGCTTCTAGAAAATAGACTAATTGTTCCAGAGCAACTAGAAAGAGATTCTTTAACCAGAAAGAATTCTGCTCAGATGTAGGATACCTATCCAGAAGTTTTCGCAACTCAATCATGTATGATGGAATCATCAAAGATTTGATCTTTTTGAAATCCGTCTGTAACTCACTAGAGGCTCGGGAAACAAAGAGAAGATGTGTACCAACGAGATATCCAGCAACAAGAAGAAGGAAAAGGATGAGGAACTCCCGAGCATTTGATGATCTCAGCCATAGGGGTGACTCATTCTTTCGATGAATCATTTCTGCGGACAGAAGAAGAGTCTGGAAACACTGACTCGAAATCTCACTGAGATTCCATTTGGAAAGAATCGCCCACAATTTTATCTGAAGCATCCACCATGATGTCTCCAGAATATCCTGAAAAATGGATATGTGACTCCGCAATAGGTTTGAAAAAGGATCTAAAAGGGCGAATTTTAGATATTTGAACCCTGTCAAAGTAAAGAACCACGGAATATAGGGTTGGAACAGATTCCATTTTGAGAGATTTGAAAAAGCACGCTCTCGTTGAAGGGTTCTATCCATCTGCCGTTTCGGAACCCTAAGACGCCGGTTTTTTTTCCTCTTTTTGGATTTCTCAGCACATGAAGTGTGAATCAAACCCAGGTTTGAATTGAAATTGAGATACTGCTTCCCTTCGGAATCAAATAGATTCATATCTGAAAGAGGTGGACAATCCGTTCGTTCAAAATGGACTAGTTGTCCCTCTGCTAGAGGTGTTCCAGAAATGTCTGCGATCGAATAAATAGCTCTACCAACGAATGGATCGGATCGAATTGGAAAATAGAAAGATTTGTACAAATTATACGTTTCATCACCACTTTGTGGCAAATCGTTAGGTATGAATATCTTAGATACCTGTGACTCGATTGGTGAAATCGTATCTCGCTCCAAAAAAACATGTTTTTTTTTACCGACGCACAAAGAAAATCTTTTGTTGCGAATGAACAAGATATTGAGGAATTGTCCATACGTAAGATCCGAATTCTTGAGAAGGGCCTTTTCCACATAAAAAGGGAATCTTTTGTTACAATAGAACCAGAAGTGATGTGGATTATTCAAGAATCGAAGTCGATTTGCTTTAGAAAAAGAAGATATCAATGAACTTCTATGAAATGCTTTCACAGGATTCAGCCAATTGTCTCGATCGTGGGATATCATTGAGAAATAGGACTCCATGTTATCAAAGTCTTTCCTCCAATTCTTTCTAGTAGGGAATGAGTCAATCATCCATTTTGTCTTATTGAACAAAAATGGTGATAGTGTGCCTCCATTGATCGAGAATTTCGATTTTTGGGAAGGATCATGATCATCCAATAAGAAGGGTTTCCATTTATTAAAAGGAACGAGTTGAACATCTATTGATTCTAACAACTGATTGCAGAGTTGATCATTCGGCCCTTTCAATTCATAGATATAGATGGGGATCTCAGACCCAGGAATGGGGGTACTTCCGATACTCAAAAATAAAAAAGGAAGTGACTTCGACAAAAAGGAAAAAAAGAGAAGTGACTTCGACAAAAAGAAGAGAAGTGAATTCGACCAAAAGGGAAGTGAATTCGACAAAAACAAAGATGCCTTCGACAAAAGGAAACGAGGTGACTTCGTCAAAAAGGGATGTGACTTCGACAGTTTGGCCATAAACTCGGCCCAATCAATCAAATATTGAGTCGGATTCATACGTAATCGATTCAGATGAATACATAATCGATTCAGATGAATACGGAATCGATTCAAATAAATACGGAATTGAGATCGATGAATCCGTAATCGATTCAGATGAATACGGAATCGATATCGAGATCGATGAATACCTAATCGAGATCGATGATGATGATATCGATCGAACACTACTTGAAATTGAAAACGCCTCTTCGCCTCAGAAATGAAATGTTCCACCAAATGTTCCTGGAAATTTTGGGTCCATTTGTATCTATATGCATTAGGATCCCGATTCATGGATCTCTCGGTTCGAGAACTAAGAGGGTCGGACCCTTTCTTCGGACTCTTTTTCAAATTCGAGAGATGTTGGTTGATCGTATATTTCATTCGAGTTCTATGATTCAGAGTCTCATTTCCTATTGGATCCCCTTTCATTCCATAGTCGAAGTTGCGATCGGAGCGATTCATTACCATTAAAAAGAATCGATTTGATACATTTCTTAGGTACCCATAGGTGCTATAGTGGATTTGAATCAGATTTCGGATCAATCTATATGGATTGACTGCCTCCATTATGTTGTTGCTAGCAAATACCACTCTTTTTGGTTTTGGATCTTCATAAAAAATAGGAGGTACAACCAATAAAGATTTCTTTTTCGATTCATCCCCGGAGTTGAATCTCTCAGAAAAGGGAAAAAATACCCTATCATAATCATACACCAGATCCGGCTCGGTCATTGATAGAATGAGTAGATATGCCATTTTTGAAAATCTCTCTTCAGATGAAAAATCGTGGTGTAATGTGGACCCCACTCTGTTCCGGTCATGGAATAGATGAAATAAATCCAAAAATGGATTTTGGGTCAAGAATGAAATCTTATTGGAACTATCCAGATCCGGTTCATCCTTCGGAACCATATCACATCCCGGATCTGATGAAATAGGATGAATTGAGATGGTCTTTTGTAAATACGGAATTATCTTGAATAGATCCACTATTTCTTTCTTTTCCGATCGCCGGGAAGGGACAAAAGAAACATCCTGTTGTTTCTTCAACAATTTAGGATCGGACCTCTCAGTAGGATTCGAACCCAGATGAAGTTCTGACCATCTGTCAGAGAAAAAAGAACGAATTGATCTTGTAGAATTCCCAAGAAATTCTTCCATTTCGTCCGGAAGCAGATGACGAATCATCTGCTTCTCACGTTCCGCGAATAGCCGGGACATTGAGGAATCTTCCGAAAGGCTTTTCGGGAATCGGTCTGATTCTAGCTCGGTTCGTTCCGTTTGAAGAAAGGAAGGATCCCAATCCAAAAGAATCGATCTTTCTTTGAGTTGTTGAATCTCTCTTTGATTGATCAATGTGTGAGATTCCGAATCCTCATTCCTAATGGAATCGAAAGCATCTCTGGATTGATCAGAAGATCCTTTCAATTGGCTAGAATCCGTTACTTGAACGAAACTAGATCTTGTGGAATCATATTGAATATTTGACGATACATTCCGTACCTTGCTAAAAAACCGATCCTTGTTTACCAACCACACATTGTCTAACCAAATCCAATTCTCTCTCGATACCTGCCTCAAAAAATCCGATCCCTGTTGTTTGAAGAAACCCTCCCCTTCCATTGGTCTTTTTTCACGAAAAGCAGGCATGAGATAACAAATCCAGTGTTTCACTAAGATTTCGAATAGCTGTCCCGAAGTCAAGTTGATTCTGTTTCCCTTCTTCCTCGGAGAAAGGCCATCAAACCATTTCCAATCGTGGTCCCTGACCATCGGATCATCCGTCGTATAGGATACAAAAAGAAACTCCAGATATTGGATATCTTTCTCTTTGAATGAGATCTCAATTCCAGCTACGGTTTCTTTCGATATCTTACAACTAGAATCACTCTTTTTCACGATCCGGTTCCTCCACCACCGCGAACCCCAGTTAGATTCAGGCATGATAAACTTTTGAGTTATTGGAAGAACCCAAGGACTCCCGTTCGGATCCATGAAACAACTCTCAGAGATCTTTTTCCCTTTTGGAAGATACAGGAGCGAAACAACCAACCGATGGGAAGACCGAAACAATGTATCATTTCTGGGTCCAATGGAATTCATAGGTATAGGAAGAAGCCCCCTCAAATAGAGATTTTTTCTTTCGACCATAGTTTGATGGTGCATACGAGATAGAAGGACCCCTACTAGAATCAGTACTACACCCTTAACCAGTACTACAACTTTGCTCGTGAAAGATCGGTTGCTTGTTGAACCCGAAAGTAGGATACTCCCAATTCGGGGGTCAAAGAGTTTCAGAAAACGTTCTTGGTGGAAAAACAGGTAAGTAAAAGATCCCACTAAATCGAATTTGGTCCATGAATCTAACAAATACAAATAGCGAAAATTCTTGATTTCTCTCAATATCTCTCTCAATTCGAAGATCCATAATTGGACTTCATACCCTCTCTTCGGTTTTCTTGGCATGGTTGTGGTTGGAAATGATTTATTCACGATGTATGATGATTCAAGCATCCATGGCTGAATGGTTAAAGCGCCCAACTCATAATTGGCGAATTCGTAGGTTCAATTCCTACTGGATGCACACCAATGGGATAGATAGGCGTGTTTCATAAATTCAGTCTATTGGAACTGGCTCTGTATCATCATCGTAGTTGACTTTGTATGCTAAAACGTATAGTTCTCTCTCTCTCTCTATATATATATATATATATATATATGGGTTTTCTTGTTTTCAGAATTCTTCTATTTCGATAGAGTTCGATTTCGATAGAGTTCTCTATGAAATTCGTTCGATTCTGTAGATTCGAATCTTACTTAATAGAGAACGAATTGGTGTGGTATATTCATACTATAACATATGAACAGTAAGAACTAGAATTCTTATCAATAATGGAACTCATAGGAAAGAAAGGGGATTTATGGATGGAATCAAATCGGTATTTACAGAAAAAAGTCTTCGGTTATTGGTGGGGAACAATCAATATACTTCTAATGTTGAGTCAGGATCAACTAGGACAGAAATCAAGCATTGGGTCGAACTCTTCTTTGGGGTTAAGGTAATAGCTATGAATAGTCATCGGCTCCCGGGAAAGGGTCGAAGAATAGGACATACAAGGCATTACAGACGTATGATCATTACACTTCAACCGGGTTATTATATTCCACATTTTTTTTTTGCAGAAATAGAAATAGAAATAAAAGAGCTTCAATCTCACTATTGAATAAAACGGCCATACATTTATACAAAACTTCTACCCCGAGCACACGCAATGGGGCCGCAGACAGTCGAGTGAAATCCAATCCACGAAAGAATTTGATCTCTGGACAGCGTCATTGTGGGAAAGGGCGGAATGCCAGAGGAATCATTACCGCAAGGCATAGAGGGGGAGGTCATAAGCGTCTATACCGTAAAATCGATTTTCGACGGAATGAAAAAGACATATCTGGGAGAATCGTAACCATAGAATACGACCCTAATCGAAATGCACACATTTGTCTCATACACTATGGGGATGGTGAGAAGAGCTATATTTTACATCCCAGAGGGGCTCGAATTGGAGATACCATTGTTTCGGGTACAGAAGTTCCTATCTCAATGGGAAATGCCCTACCTTTGAGTGCGGTTTGAACCATGGATTTACGTAATTGGAAGGAACCAATCAGGTTTACAACGAAACCTAGAAATCGATCACGGATCCTATTTGAATGCCTCTACGGAATAGACCTCAACAGAAAACTGAAGAGTAACGGCAGCAAGTGATTGAGTTCAGTAGTTCCTTATATAAAATTATTGACTCTAGAGATATGGTAATATGGAGAAGACACAATTGTTTGAAGCACCGACAGAACCAGAAACGCCCTTTGTTTCAAAGAGAAGAAGAGAGGTTATTCACATTTCATTTGATGGTCAGAGGCGAATTGAAAGCTAAGCAGTGGTAATTCTACCCCCTGGGAAAAAAAAATAGGGATGTCTCCTACGTTACCCCTAATATAGGGAAGTATCGACGTAATTTCATAGAGTCATTCGGTCTGAATGCTACATGAAGAACATAAGCCAGATGACGGAACGGAGAGACCGAGGATGTAGAATATCATCATATGAGTGATTCAGCATATTTGGATTTCTATCTATCTACCCATGTGATACTTCATCATACGATTCATATAGGAGCCATCTGTCTAGATATCCTCCTATACATTCAGAAAGCCGTATGCTTTGGAAAGAAGCTTGTACAGTTTGGGAAGGGGTTTTGATTGATCAAAAAAATGAATCTACTTCAACCCATATGCCCTTAGGCACGGCCATACATAACATAGAAATCACACTTGGAAAGGGTGGACAGTTGGCTAGAGCAGCGGGAACTGTAGCAAAACTGATTGCAAAAGAAGGTAAATCGGCCACATTAAGATTACCATCCGGGGAGGTCCGTTTGATATCCAAAAACTGCTCAGCAACAGTCGGACAAGTAGGTAATGTTGGAGTGAGCCAGAAAAGTTTGATGCGTAGAGCCGGATCTAAGCGTTGGCTAGGTAAGCGTCCTGTAGTCAGAGGAGTGGTTATGAACCCTGTAGACCATCCCCATGGGGGTGGCGAAGGGAGGGCCCCCATTGGTAGAAAACACCCCCTAACCCCGTGGGGTTATCCTGCCCTTGGAAGAAGAAGTAGAAAACGGAATAAATATAGCGATAGTTTCATTCTTCGTCGACGTACTAAATAGGAAAATCTTGAACATCGCATATGTTTCTTCGGCTTTACAAAAGAAAAAAGATAGGAGTAATTAGCTGTGCCACGTTCAAAAAAAAAAAATCCTTTTGTTGCTAATCATTTATTAGGAAAAATTGAAAAACTCAACATGAAGGGGGAAAAAGAAATAATAATAACTTGGTCCCGAGCATCTACCATTATACCCACAATGATCGGACATACAATCGCCATTCATAATGGAAAGGAGCATTTGCCTGTTTATATAACAGAGCGTATGGTAGGCCAAAAATTGGGAGAATTTGCATCGACTCTTAATTTTCGGGAACATACGAGAAACGATAATAAATCTCGTCGTTAATCTGAATTAATAAAGTGAATATTAGGTGCTCGTTGTTCATTCGTGGGAGGTGAACCTTATGATAAAAAAGGACCAAGGGGTAGAAGTATACACTTTAGGTCAACATATCCGCCTGTCTGCTCACAAAGCGCGAAGAGTCATTGATCAGATTCGTGGACGTTCCTGTATGGACACACTTAGAATATTAAAACTCATGCCTTATCGAGCATGTGTACCTATTTATAAATTGGTTTGTTCTGCAAGAGCCAATGCTAATCACAATATGCGTTTAAGGACAAACAATTTAATCATTAGTAAAGCCGAAGTCAACAGAGGTACTATCAGGAAAAAGTTAAAACCTCGAGCTCGAGGACATAGTTATCCGATAAAAAGAACCACCTGTCATATAACTATTGTATTGACAGATATATCGAAAGATCCAATCAAAAGAGCCAATATGACTAGATGGTTTTAGAGATATAGATATATACTAAATATACAGATATAAGAGAGGGGTATTTCCATATGAGAATGAGAGATCGGGACAGACTGAAATTGAAATGGTCTAATAGGGAGAGTGAGGGTGTATGGGACAAAAAATAAATCCACTTGGTTTGAGACTTGGTACAACCCAAAGACATCATTCCCTTTGGTTTGCAAAACCAAAAAATTACTCTAAAGGTCTTCAGGAAGATCAAAAAATACGTGATTGTATCAAGAATTATGTACGTGATTGTGTTAAGAACAATGTAAAAGGAAAAAAAAAACCTTCCGATGAGGCAATCATTTCACGTATAGAGATTCAAAAAAGTATGGATGTGATAAAGGTCGTAATCTATACGAGCTTCCCAGACTTGCCCAAATTATTAAAAGAGGGGAAACCACAAAGAATCAAAGAATTACAGACTAATGTAGCAAAAGAGTTTCATTCTGTAAACCATAAACTCAACATTGCTATCACAATAATTACAAAGCCTTATGGACAGCCTACTATTCTTGCAGAATACATAGCCAAACAATTAAAAGACAAAGTTGCATTTCGAAAGGCAATGAAAACCGCGATTGAATTACCCATTGCCGAAGGGAATACAAAAGGAATTCAAGTACAAATTGCAGGCCGTATCGACGGAAAAGAAATTGCACGTGTCGAATGGATCAGAGAAGGTAGGGTTCCGCTACAAACCATTCGAGCTAAAATTGATTATTGTTCATATACAGTTCGAATGGTTTATGGGGTATTAGGCATCAAAATTTGGATATTTGCGGGCGAGGAATAAAAATCCTTTCTTTTGATTTCCAGTCTATCCAGCGATGGCACACAAAATGAGCAATTCTTTTTTTTTTTATTCTATAGGATTGAATAAAAATTGGATTGACTCTTTGGTATAATTGCTATGCTTAGTGTGTGACTCGTCGGTTTATTATTTCATTTAGGTTTCCGTTAGGGTTCAAAAAAGGGGGGCGGCCCATACCAGAATAAAAGTATGAGCTACTAACTATAGAACTCATAACGATAGAACTAATAACTATAGAACTAATAACCAGCTCATTGCTTCGTATTATCTCGATCCAAGGTACCAGTCACTGTATGATCGATTGATCATATCGTTGTAGCAACTGAAATCTTTTTACATAAAAGAAAAATCAATCTGATTATGGATTGTAAAAGAAAAGGATTGGGTAAATGGACGGGTGATAGAAAGAGAGAACTAGAATATCCATGATATATGATTCCAATATGTATGGTCTATGAATCATCTCAGAAACGGCAGTGTAATAAAGCATCAATACGTAGGAAGAACCTAAAACAAACAAAAGAGCACCAAGTCAATAAAGGCTGAGGAAATTGACTCAGGAACAACAAATTCAATTACGAGCTCCATTGCAGAGTTCGGGCCTAGCCATTCATCAAGAAGTGATGGGAACGACGGAACCTGTGACTGCAGAAAATTCTATTGAAAACGAATTCTAATAATTCATTGGGTGGGATGGCGGAACGCACCGGAAACAAATTCAGTTATTCTGCTAGGTCATGGACTGACCCTTCGGATAAACCAGATCTTGAAAGAGTCAATATTCGCCCGCGACGACGTTTTAGGATATTTAATACAAATCCAAATCAAGATTGGTTATCATATCAAAAAGAAATTCTAAATGAAATTAGATTCTAGATGTCTTGTCTAGAAATATCTAGACGTCTATTCGTGTATACAATCTATACAATCTTAGATCTAAAAAAAAAAGAATCCTATGATTCAGTGTATTATTCTTATTCATTGAATACCTATCTCTAATAGTATTGAATCGTTTCATTCGCGAGGAGCTGGATGAGAAGAAATTCTCATGTCCGGTTCTGCAGTAGAGATGGAATTGTGAAACAACCATCAACTATAACCCCAAAAGAACCAGATTCCGTAAACAACATAGAGGAAGAATGCGGGGCGTTTCTTATCGAGGCAATCGGATTTGTTTCGGTAGATACGCTCTTCAGGCACTTGAACCGGCTTGGATCACTTCTAGACAAATAGAAGCCGGACGACGAGCAATGACACGGTATGCGCGTCGTGGTGGAAAAGTATGGGTACGCATATTTCCAGACAAACCTGTTACAAGAAGACCAACGGAAACGCGTATGGGTTCGGGGAAAGGATCTCCCGAATATTGGGTATCCGTCGTGAAACCGGGTCGAATACTTTATGAAATGGTTGGGGTTTCAGAAAAAGTAGCCAGAGAAGCTATTTCAATAGCTGCGTCCAAAATGCCTATACGAACTCAATTCTTTATTGTTGAATAGGGAGGTGCAAACAAAGGAAAGGGGTCTTTCTGATGAAAAACCAACCGGCAATTGGTTTTTTTCTGGCCAAACAATATTTCTTTTTTCCTTTGCCCTTTCTATGGATTGAAAGAAAAGATCAAAAAAAGCTATGATTCAATCTCAGACCCATTTAAATGTAGCAGACAACAGCGGAGCTCGAAAATTGATGTGTATTCGAATCATAGGAGCTAGTAATCGTCCATATGCTCGTATTGGTGACATTATTGTTGCTGTAATCAAAGAAGCAGTGCCTCATATGCCTCTAGAAAGATCAGAAGTGATCAGAGCTGTAGTTGTACGTACATGTAAAGAACTCAAACGGGACAATGGCATGATAATACAATATGATGACAATGCTGCAGTTGTCATTGATCAAAAAGGCAATCCAAAAGGAACTCGAGTCTTTGGTGCGATCGCTTGGGAATTGAGACAATTGAATTTTACTAAAATAGTCTCATTAGCCCCTGAGGTATTATAAAAACTCATAGACGAGACCACGATATCTTTAGTGTATCTGAAATAGACTAGATAGTGGATTGTGTCTTACGTATATCCCTTAAGAATTGATAAAGAAAAAAAGAGCATGTTGATAATAAAAAAAACTCAGAGGTACCAATAATTATAGGTCATCATGGGTAGGGACACTATTGCCGACATAATAACTTCTATACGAAACGCGGAGATGGATAACAAAGAACTGGTTCGAATAGCATCTACTAATATCACCGAAAACATTGTAAAAATACTTCTACGAGAAGGCTTTATCGAAAACGTGAGGAAACACCGAGAAAGGAACACAAATTTCTTAGTTTTAACCCTACCATATAGAAGAAGGCATAGAAAAGGGCCATATAGAACTATTTTAAAACGTATCAGCCGACCCGGTGTACGAATCTATTCTAACTATCAACAAATCCCTAAGATTTTAGGAGGCATGGGACTTGTAATTCTTTCTACTTCTCGAGGTATAATGACAGATCGAGAGGCTCGACTAGAAAGAATCGGCGGAGAAATTTTGTTATATATATGGTAATCTTTCTGGTATCCAAATTGGGTCGGTAACTTTTTATTCCTATTTGTGACAAAAAAAAGCAGACAAATATAACTCCTCCTCCATGAGTTGATACTTCAAAAGGGATTACCTGGAATGAAAGAACAAAAATTGATTTATGAAGGTTTAATTACGGAATCACTGCCCAATGGCATGTTCCGGGTTCGTTTAGATAATGAAGCTCTGATTCTAGGGTATATTTCAGGAAAGATCCGATGTAGTTTTATACGAATACTACCAGGAGATAGAGTCAAAATCGAAGTAAGTCGTTATGATTCAACCAAGGGGCGTATCATTTATAGACTCAACAATAAAGATTTGAATGACTAGGTGACCTTTTCAACACTCACATTACTTTCGTGGGGACTCGCATCTCAAAATTGCAAGAAACTTATTTTCTTCCAAGGAGTCAATTAAGAATTAAGGAATTACAAATATGAAAATAAGGGCCTCTGTTCGTAAAATTTGTCAAAGATGTCGCCTGATCCGTAGGCGGGGACGAATTATAGTAATTTGTTCCAACCCGAGACATAAACAGAGACAAGGATAATCCTTCGAATCTAAACTAAAAATGGACAAAGAGGCTCTCTAAAGGACTCAATAATGTCCAAATGATCTGTTTTAACATAAAATGGATATATCCATATATCTCTGACTCCCATTTATGAGATGATAAAATATGGCAAAACCTATTATAATAAGACCAAGAGTTGGTTCAAGTAGGAAAGGACATCTTAGTCCACGTAGACGTGGACGTCTTACTTCACGTAAGAGTGGGCGTCGAATACCAAAAGGGCTTATTCATGTTCAAGCCGGTCTCAATAATACCATAGTAACGGTTACAGATGTACGGGGTCAGGTGGTTGCTTGGGCCTCCGCCGGGACTTGCGGATTCAGAACCGCAAGAAAAGCAACACCATTTGCTGCCCAAACCGCAACGGGAAATGTCCTTCGTACAGTAGTTGATCAGGGTATGCAACGAGCAGAAGTCAGGATAAAGGGTCCTGGTCTCGGAAGAGATGCAGCATTACGAGCCATTGGTAGAAGTGGTATACGCATATGTCTAATACAGGACGTAACCCCTCTGCCACATAATGGATGTAGACCTCCGAAAAAAAGACGTGTGTAGAAATAAGATAAGAATTGAACGGATTTAAAGTTCAAGAGAAATAAATGATTCAACGATCAAATAATAGTACTATGCTTCGAGAGGAAGTAGCAATATCTACTCGGCCACTACAGTGGAAGTGTGTTGAATCAAGAGCCGATAGCAAGCGTCTTAATTATGCCCGTTTTATCTTGTTTCCGCTTATGAGAGGTCAAGGCGATACGATAGGCATCGCGATGCGAAGATCTTTGCTTG